TATTTTATAGAAAAAATTTTTTTATATTTAATAAAAAAACTATATAATTAAATTATGTTTAAATAACTTAATTTAGTAGAGGTATATATATATATATATAAATGTAAATAAATAAGTATAATAAAAATTAATTAATAAATTTAAAGTTTATATTAAATATTTATATATATAAATATTTAAAAAATTTTAAATTACATTTAAAAACTATATTCAAGAATATATTTTTAAATGTAATTTAAAATTTCCATTAAACATTTAAAAAATTAAAATTTAACATATATAAATAACCTAGTTATTTATATATTAAATGAATATATATATATATATATATTATATATAGTGTATTGTATTTAATTAGTAAAGAGACATTATTCAATTAAATGGAGAAATAATTAGAATATATATAATTTCCTACAATTAGATTATATATACATAATATAGATTATTAATTTATAAGTAAATACATATTTATATAAATTGGGTTTTTTTTGAGGGTTATTAATATATTTATTGAAAATATATCAATTTATACACATAGATAATATATATATATATATGTATATATATTATCTATATATCTATAGTAATAAAAAATTAAATATTTTTAAAAAAAAAAAAAAAAAAAAAAAAATTTTCTTATTAGGAAGGAATTACTAAAAATTAGTTATTAATAAAATAAAATATAACTATTTTATACAGTTAATTTTATACTATTTTAAATTATTTAATAGTTTAATTATAATTATTAATAATTTATAAATTATTTTTTAAATTTATTTATAAATATTTAATAATAATTTTATATTATATTATTAATAATAAATAATGGTTAAAATTTATACTAAAAAGGGGTTAGTATAAATTTATTATTTATTAATAATCATGTAAATTATATAAAAAAATATTTATATTATTATTATTATTATTGTACATTAATTAAATATTTAAAAAAAATTAAATATTAAATTTAAAAATAACGGTGATAGTAATAGTGGTAGTAAAGAAAAATTTTCTTATTAGGGAGGAATTACCAAAAATTAGTTATTAATAAAATAAAATATAACTATTTTATACAGTTAATTTTATACTATTTTAAATTATTTAATAGTTTAATTATAATTATTAATAATTTATAAATTATTTTTTAAATTTATTTATAAATATTTAATAATAATTTTATATTATATTATATTATTAACAATAAATAATGGTTAAAATTTATACTAAAAAGGGGTTAGTATAAATTTATTATTTATTAATAGTAATGATATATAAATTATATATATATATATATATATATATATATATATATATATTAATATTATATAATTTAATTTACTAAAATAAATTATGTATGTGTGCATGTATAATTTTAATTATTCATAAATTAATAAGTTTATTAATTTTATAAAGTTTTATTTTAGCTTAAAAAATTTATTATTAATTTATATTATATGTAAATTTTTGTGTGATTTTGTATTTATTTTAAAAATAAATATATAAAAATTTAATATTTGCAATAATTAATATTATTAATTAAAGAAATTTAGAAATAGAAATATTAATTTAATATTGACTTAATTTGTGCCAGCAGTTGCGGTTATACAAATAATATAAATAAATTTTATTAATAATAGTTAAATTATTAGTTATAGAAATAAAATTAAATTTATTAAGTGAAATTTTAAATTTAAAAAATTTTTTCTAAAAAAAATATTGAAGCTAGAAATTTTTAATAAAAAACTAGGATTAGATACCCTATTATTTAAAATGTAAATAAATTTATTTGAGTAGTATTAGTTATATTCTTGAAACTTAAAAAATTTGGCGGTATTTTAGTCTATTCAGAGGAACTTGTTTTTTAATCGATAATCCACGTTGTACCTTACTTAAAATTGTTAATCAATTTATATATCGTTGTTATTAGAATATTTTATAAGAATAATAATTTTCTATAATTTAAATTAAAATTAATATCAAATCAAGGTGTAGTTTATTTTTAAGTATAAATGAGTTACAATAAAATATATTTTTGGATTTAAATATGAAAAATTTAATTAAATTGGATTTGATAGTAAAATTATAAAGATAAATAATTTGATTTTAGCTCTAAAATATGTACATATCGCCCGTCACTCTTGTTATTAAAATAAGATAAGTCGTAACATAGTAGATGTACTGGAAAGTGTATCTAGAATCAATTTAAAGCTTATAAAGAAAAGCATTTCATTTACATTGAAAAGAATTTTGTGCAAATCAATATAAATTGAATAATAATTATTTATTTAATTTATGTTTAAAGTATTATATATTATTAAAAATAATTATAAAATTTTTAAAGTTTTAGTATATTATATAGAATAAATAAGTTTAATAATAGTTTATTAGTATTGTGAAATAATATTGAAATATAATGAAAAATTTTTATTTAATAAGAAAATTTAATTTATTGTATCTTGTGTATCAGAGTATATTAAATAAAAAATATTTAAGTAATATTTTTCTCGATTTTAAAAGATTTAATAAGTTATAAAATTTAATGTAATAAAATTATTTTACATAATTTATTAGAAATGAAATGTTATTCGTTTTTAAATATATCTAGTTTTTTAAGAAATAAATTTAATTTAATTTTAAAAATTTATTTATTTAATTATTTTAATTAAATAATTTTTAAATGTTATATTTTATGGGATAAGCTATAAAATAAATTTTTATAAATAATAAATAAAAATTAAAAATATTATATGTTTAGAAGTATCAATTTTTATTAAATTTGTTATAAATTAATTTTATAATTAAATTATTTATTATATTTTAAATTTTTATTAAAATATTTATTTTAATTTAAAAAATAAAGTAATAATGATATAATTAGTATATAATTTATATAAAAATATATTTTTATATGATAAGTTTATTTAAAGAATTCGGCAAAAATAATATTCGCCTGTTTAACAAAAACATGTCTTTTAGAAATTAATTTAAAGTCTAACCTGCCCAATGATATTTTTAATGGCCGCAGTATTTTAACTGTGCAAAGGTAGCATAATCATTAGTCTTTTAATTGAAGGCTGGAATGAATGGTTGGACGAAATATTAACTGTTTCATTTAAAATTTAAGTAAAATTTTATTTTTTAGTCAAAAAGCTAAAATATTATTAAAAGACGAGAAGACCCTATAAATCTTTATATATTTATTATTTTAATTTTAAAGATTAATTTAATTATAATAAAAAAATATATTTTATTGGGGTGATATTAAAATTTAATTAACTTTTAAAATTTAAAACATTAATTTATGAATAAATGATCCATTTTTAATGATTATAAAATTAAGTTACTTTAGGGATAACAGCGTAATTTTTTTGGAGAGTTCATATTGATAAAAAAGATTGCGACCTCGATGTTGGATTAAGATATAAATTTAGGTGCAGCAGTTTAAATTTTAAGTCTGTTCGACTTTTAAAATCTTACATGATCTGAGTTCAAACCGGTGTAAGCCAGGTTGGTTTCTATCTTTAATTAATTAAAATATTTTAGTACGAAAGGATTAAATATTTAAATTATTAATTTTAAAATTTAGAATTTAAATAAATATTTAAAACTATTTTGGCAGATTAGTGCAATAAATTTAGAATTTATAAATGTAATTTATATTACAAATAGTACTTGTTTTATATAGAAATTATTTTATTTTTAATTATAAGTGTAATATTAATTATTTGTGTATTAGTAAGAGTTGCTTTTTTAACATTATTAGAACGTAAGGTTTTAGGTTATATTCAAATTCGTAAAGGTCCAAATAAAGTTGGATTGATAGGTATTCCTCAACCTTTCTGTGATGCAATTAAATTATTTACAAAAGAACAAACTTATCCTTTAGTATCAAATTATATTTCATATTATTTTTCTCCAATTTTTTCATTATTTTTATCATTATTATTATGAATATGTATACCATTTTTTATTAAAATATATTCATTTAATTTAGGTTTATTATTTTTTATATGTTGTACAAGATTAGGAGTTTATACAGTTATAATTGCTGGTTGGTCTTCTAATTCTAATTATGCATTATTAGGGGGGCTGCGATCTGTAGCTCAAACAATTTCTTATGAAGTAAGATTAGCTTTAATTCTTTTATCATTTGTATTTTTAATTAATAATTATAATATAATTAATTTTTATTATTATCAAACTTATTTATGATTTTTTTTTATTTTATATCCTTTAATATTTATTTGGTTAATTATTTCTTTGGCAGAAACTAATCGTACTCCTTTTGATTTTGCTGAAGGGGAGTCAGAATTAGTATCAGGATTTAATGTTGAATATAGAAGAGGAAGTTTTGCTTTAATTTTTTTATCTGAGTATGCAAGAATTTTATTTATGAGTATATTATTTAGTTTAATTTTTTTAGGGGGAGATGTTTTAAATTTAATTTTTTATTTAAAATTAATATTTATTTCTTTTGTATTTATTTGAGTACGTGGGACTTTACCTCGATTTCGTTATGATAAATTAATATATTTAGCTTGAAAGAGATTTTTACCTTTTTCTTTAAATTATTTATTATTTTTTATTGGATTAAAAATTTATTTAATATATTATGTTTAAATAATTAATTTTAGTAAAGTTAATAGAAAATTAAAATTTCTATACTATGTTTTCAAAACATAAACTTATTCAAGTTCATTAACTATTTATTAATTTAATAAGTTATCTCATCATTTAGAGATTAATGGATTAATTAAATAATATATGAAATATAAAATTGTTAGTAATTGGCCAATTAAAATGTAAGGGTCTTCTACTGGGCGAGCACCAATTCATGTTAGTAAAATAATAATTGATACTATTATTCAAAATAAAATTTGGTTAATAGGATAAAATTCAATCCCTCGAAATTTACTTAAATTATAAAATGGCATAATTATTAAAATAGCAATAGATATTACTAAAGCAATTACCCCTCCAAGTTTATTTGGGATTGAACGTAAAATTGCATAAGCAAATAAAAAATATCATTCAGGTTGAATATGAATTGGGGTTACTAATGGATTTGCAGGAATAAAATTATCAGGGTCTCCTAATATATATGGATTTATTAATGTTAATATAGTTAATAGTATTACTATTACAATAAAACCTGTAATATCTTTATATGAAAAATATGGGTGAAAGGGAATTTTATCTAAATTTGAATTTAATCCTATAGGATTATTAGATCCTGTTTGGTGTAAAAATAATAAGTGAATTATTACAGTAGCTAATACAATAAATGGTAAAATAAAATGAAATGTAAAAAATCGTGTTAAAGTTGCATTATCAACTGCAAATCCTCCTCAAATTCATTGAACTAAATCTAGTCCTAGGTAAGGAATAGCAGATAATAAATTAGTAATTACTGTAGCTCCTCAAAAAGATATTTGTCCTCAAGGAAGAACATATCCCATAAAAGCAGTAGCTATTACTAAAAATAAAATAATTGTTCCAGACAATCATGTTGGAGTAAATAAAAATGAACCATAATATATTCCTCGTCCTACATGTAAATAAATACAAATAAAAAAAAATGATGCACCATTAGCATGTAATGTTCGTAATAGTCATCCATAATTTACATTTCGGCAAATATGATCAACTCTATTAAAAGCTATATTAATATCTGCTGTATAATGTATAGCTAAAAATAGACCTGTTAAAATTTGAATAATTAGACATAATCCTAATAATGAACCAAAATTTCATCATATAGAGATATTAGTAGGGGTAGGTAAATCGACTAAAGCATTATTAGCAATTTTTAAAATTGGGTGATTAGTACGTAAAGGTATATTCATTAGTTAATTTATTGATCGAATTGGTCCGTAAAATAACTTAGTAATTTTTACAGTGGCAATTAAGGTAATTAATAAATAATTAATTAATAAAATATTAATTATATTAGTCGGATAATTATATAATTTATTTAAATTTAAAGTATTTTCTATAATATAATTATTTAATGATGAAATAGAAATTATTTCATTATTTAATGAATTAAATATAATAATTATTTTATCTATAAAAATAATTATTATAAATAAAATTATTATTCTAGTAATTAATAATAAAAATATTTTTATTGAAAAGGTAAATATTTCATTTGAAGCTAACGATGTTACGTAGATAAATAAAACAAGTATACCTCCAATAAATACTAAAAATAAAATATAAGAAAATCAAAATCTTTTTGATATTAATCCTGAAATACAGCAAATTATAACAGTTTGAATTAATAGTATTATTCCTATACTTAAAGGATGATTTATTTGTATAAATATAAATGCTAATATTAAAATTATAATATATAAAATAAGTTGTATGATAACAAGAAATAGTTTAATTAAAATATTAATTTTGGAGATTAATGATAAAGATAATTCTTTTTTCTTGAAGTTTTAAAAGAATAATTCTTATTTTTGATTTACAAGACCAATGTTTTTTTTAAACTATTAAAACTAATGATAATATTAATTAATTGAGGGTTACCTTTTTTTATAATAATAATAGGAATTTTAATTTTTATTTCTAATCGAAAACATTTATTATCTATACTTTTAAGATTAGAATATATTGTTTTATCTTTATTTTATTTATTATTTGTTTATTTAAATATTTATAATTTTGAAGGATATTTTAGTATAATTTTTATAACTTTTAGAGTTTGTGAAGGTGTATTAGGATTATCAATTTTAGTTTCAATAATTCGTATATATGGAAATGATTATTTTCAATCTTTTAATATTTTACAATGTTAAAAATTTTATTTATGTTAATTATAATATTTCCTTTTTGTTTTATAACAAATATATTTTGAATGGTACAAAATATATTATTTATAATTATATTTATATTAATTATTTATAATTATTTTACTAATTATTGAATATTAATTTCATATTTTTTAGGGATGGATTTGCTTTCTTATGGAATAATTTTATTAAGTTTTTGAATTTGTTCTTTAATATTAATAGCAAGTTACGCAATTAATAAGTATAAAAATTATGAAAAATTATTTTTATTAAATTTTTTACTTTTACTATTAATATTATTTTTAACATTTAGAAGTATAAATATATTTATATTTTATTTATTTTTTGAGTGTAGATTAATTCCTACTTTGTTATTAATTTTAGGGTGAGGGTATCAACCTGAACGATTACAAGCTGGTATATATTTATTATTTTATACTTTATTAGTTTCTTTACCTATATTAGTTGCTATTTTTTATATTTATAATAATTATAATACAATAAATTTTTATTTAATTAACAATTATAATATAAATTATATAATTTTATATTTTTCTTTAATTCTTTCTTTTCTTGTAAAAATACCAATATTTTTAGTACATTTATGATTACCTAAAGCTCATGTTGAAGCTCCAGTTGCTGGGTCTATAATTTTAGCTGGTATTATATTAAAATTAGGGGGGTATGGTTTATTACGATTTTTTTCTTTTCTACAAATTTTAGGATTTAAATATAATTATTGATTTATAAGAATTAGATTAGTAGGAGGTGTATTAGTTAGATTAATTTGTTTACGACAAACTGATTTAAAAGCATTAATTGCTTATTCATCTGTTGCTCATATAGGTATTGTATTAAGAGGATTAATAACTATGACATATTGAGGAATTTCTGGCTCATATACTTTAATAATTGCTCATGGGTTATGTTCATCTGGATTATTTTGTTTAGCAAATATTACATATGAGCGATTAGGAAGACGAAGATTATTAATTAATAAGGGATTATTAAATTTTATACCTTCAATAACTTTGTGATGATTTTTATTATGTTCGGCTAATATAGCAGCTCCTCCTACTTTAAATTTATTAGGGGAAATTTCTTTATTAAATAGAATTGTAAGTTGATCAATATTGACAATATTTTTATTAATTTTTACTTGTTTTTTTAGTGCAGCTTATACTTTATATTTATATGCTTATAGACAACATGGAAAATTATATTCAGGAGTTTATTCATTTAGAATAGGATTTGTTCGAGAATATTTATTATTATTTTTACATTGATTTCCTTTAAATTTATTAGTATTAAAGTCCGAAATAAGTTTATTATGATTATAAAATTTAAATAGTTTAATTAAAATATTGATTTGTGGTATCAATGATATGAATTTATTCATTTTAAATTATGAAATATTTATCAATTTGTTTAATAAATTTTATTATTTTAATAATAATAAGAATTATTTTGTTAATAAGTTCTCTTTATTTTTTAATAAATGAAATTATTTATTTTTTAGAATGAGAATTAGTTTCAATAAATTCTTTAAGAATTGTTATAACTTTTTTATTTGATTGAATAAGTTTAATATTTATATCTTTTGTTTTATTAATTTCTTCTTTAGTAATTTATTACAGAAAAGAATATATACTTGATGATATAAATATTAATCGATTTATTATATTAGTATTAATATTTGTTTTATCAATAATATTTTTGATTATTAGACCAAATTTAATTAGAATTTTATTAGGATGGGATGGATTAGGATTAGTTTCATATTGTTTAGTAATTTATTTTAATAATGTAAAATCTTATAATGCTGGTATATTAACAGCTTTACTAAATCGAGTTGGGGATGTATTTTTATTATTAGCAATTGCTTGAATATTAAATTATGGAAGATGAAATTATGTTTTTTACTTAGAATTTATAATAAATGATAGTGATATAATAATAATTAGAATTTTAGTTACTTGTGCAGCAATAACAAAAAGAGCTCAAATTCCGTTTTCTTCTTGATTACCTGCAGCTATAGCTGCACCAACACCTGTTTCAGCTTTAGTTCATTCTTCTACTTTAGTTACAGCAGGGATTTATTTATTAATTCGTTTTAACTTATTATTATGTAACACTTTTATAAGTCAATTATTATTATTATTAGCTGGCCTAACAATATTTATATCAGGATTAGGGGCAAATTTTGAATTTGACTTAAAAAAAATTATTGCTTTATCAACTTTAAGTCAATTAGGTTTAATAATAATAATTTTATCTATAGGTTATTATAAATTAGCATTTTTTCATTTATTAACTCATGCTTTATTTAAAGCTTTATTATTTATATGTGCGGGAGCAATTATTCATAATATAAACAATTCTCAAGATTTACGATTAATAGGGGGATTAAGAATATTTATACCTTTAACTTCTTCATGTTTTAATGTAGCTAATTTAGCTTTATGTGGTATACCTTTTTTAGCTGGATTTTATTCTAAAGATTTAATTTTAGAAGTTGTTTCTATAAATGCTGTAAATTTATTTATTTATTATTTATTTTTTTTTTCAACTGGATTAACTGTATGTTATTCATTACGATTAGTTTATTATTCAATAACAGGGGATATAAATTGTAGTAGACTAAATGTATTAAATGATGAAAGTTGAGTTATATTAAAAGGAATATTAGGATTAATATTTATAAGAATTATTGGTGGAAGAATATTAAGTTGATTAATATTCTCAACTCCTCATATAATTTGTTTACCTTATTATTTAAAATTTATGACATTATTTGTTTGTATTATAGGAGGATTTTTAGGTTATTTAATTTCTAATGTTTCTTTATTTATAATAAATAAATCTTTAAATAGATATATTATCAGAATATTTGCTGGGTCTATATGGTTCATACCTTATATTTCAACTTATGGAATTATTAATTATTCATTAAAAATTGGGATAAATGTTGTTATAAATTTTGACCAAGGATGATCAGAATTTATAGGAAGACAAAATTTATATAAACAATTAGTTTTATATTCTCAATATATAAATTTTTTACAAAATAATAATTTAAAAGTTTATTTAATGATTTTTATTTTATGATTTATTATTTTAGTCATATTTTTAGTATTATTATAATTTAAATAGCTTATAATTAGAGTATAACATTGAAGATGTTAGGGAGATTTGTTAAATCTTTAAATAATTAAGTAATTATTTTTAGTAATTTATAAAAAAAAATATTTTTTTTTTACAATGAAAATGTAATGTTTTACATAAACTATATAAATAAAGAAATATAAATGGAATTAAACCATTAAAATAAAAAGTTAGCAGCTTTTATTTGGTCATCATATTTCTTTAATTGGAATATATGTATTCATTTTTATCATTAACAGTGATATACCTCTATTTTGGTTTCAATTAATAGAATAAGGGTATTTAATACCTAAAATTAGGTCGAAACTAATTACAATTAATCGTTTCATATTCAAGGTAAATTTATTTATGTAATAAATAATTTTTGAATGCAAATCAAATGTTATATTTTAACTATAACCCTGAATTAATTTGATCAGTTTAATATACCTTGATTTCATTCATGGTATAGTCCTAATAATAAAATTAAAATAAAAATAATTGAAGTAATTCTTCATATTATTAAATTTGAAAATTTTAAAATAATAATTATAGGTAAAATTAATGCAATTTCTACATCAAAGATTAAAAAAATAATGGTAATTAAAAAAAATTTTAATGAAAATGGTAAACGAGAAGAAGATATTGGATCAAATCCACATTCAAAAGGAGAGCTTTTTTCTCGGTCTCTATAAGTTTTTTTAGATAAAATTGTAGCTAATATTATAACAATAATAGATAAGACAGATAAAATTAAAGAAATTAATATTATTGAAAAAATTATTTATATTATTATATTAATAAACCTTATAATTGGAAGTTATATATACTTTTTATACTATATAAATAATATATTATCCTCCTCATCAATAAATTGAGACATATAAAAATAATCAAACAATATCTACAAAATGTCAATATCATGCTGCTGCTTCAAAACCAAAATGATGAGTTTTTGAAAAATGATTGTTTAAATGACGAATTAAACAAATTAATAAAAATGTTGTTCCAATTAATACATGAAGACCATGAAATCCTGTTGCCATAAAAAAAGTAGATCCATATACAGCATCTGCGATATTAAAAGAAGCTTCTATATATTCATATGCTTGTAAGATAGAAAAATAAATTCCTAATAAAACTGTAAAAAATAAACCTTGAGTTGTTTGTGAAAAATTTCCTCTTATTAAACTATGGTGTGCCCATGTTACAGTGATTCCTGAAGTTAATAAAATAGTTGTATTTAATAATGGAATTTGGAATGGGTTAAAAGGAGTAATACCTAAAGGGGGTCAAATTGAACCTAATTCAATTGAAGGAGATAATCTTCTATGAAAAAAAGCTCAAAAAAATGAAGTAAAAAATAAAATTTCTGATAAAATAAATAAGATTATTCCTCATCGTAATCCTGTTGTTACAGAAAAAGTATGAAGTCCTTGAAAAGTTCCTTCTCGAGATACATCTCGTCATCATTGATAAACTGTTAAAAAAGTAATTATTGATCCTAAAGTTATTAATGATATATCATATTGATGGAATCATTTTACTAAACCTGAAACTATAGTTATTGAACCAATTGCTCCTGTTAAAGGTCATGGTCTGTAATCTACTAAATGAAAAGGGTGATTTGAATGTGTTGACATTATTTTTACTATCACCGTTATTTTTAATTAATATGAAATGTTAAATTACTTCTCTAGAATATAAAGTTCTTAATACAGCAAATACATAAGATTGAATAATAGCTACTGCTGATTCTAAAATTAATAATAATATTTGTGTGATTAATAAAACAATAATAATTATTGATGATAAAGAAGGACCTGTATTACCTAGTAATGTTATTAATAAATGACCTGCAATTATATTTGCTGTTAATCGTACAGCTAAAGTTCCTGGACGAATAATATTACTAATTGTTTCAATGCAAACTATAAATGGTATTAAAACTCCAGGAGTTCCTTGAGGTACTAAATGAGCAAATATATGTTGAGTATGATTTAATCAACCATAAATTATAAAAGCTAATCATAAAGGTAAAGCTAATATTAAAGTTAAAGTTAAATGGCTAGTTCTAGTAAAAATATAAGGGAATAATCCTATAAAATTATTAAACAAAATTAATCTAAATAAAGAAACAAAAATAAGAGTTGTTCCTTTTTGATTAGGGTTACCTAATAAAACTTTAAATTCTTTATGTAATGTAGTTAAAATATTATTTCAAATAATATGATATCGAGATGGTATAAATCAATATATTGAAGGGATTATTAATAATCCAATAAAAGTTCTTAATCAATTTAATGATAAATTTAAAATACTAGAGGAAGGGTCAAAAACAGAAAATAAATTAGTTATCATTTTCAATTTATGGAAGTTGTATTAATTTTGTTTAATTTTTTAGATCTAGAAGTTAAAGGAAAATAAATAAAATAATTTATTATATTAAATAAAATAAAAATTATTCTAAAAAATATAAATAAAAATAATCATCTAATTGGAGCTATTTGTGGGATCAAAAAATATTATAATTATAATAATTTTAGTTTGACATACTAATGTTATATTTTAACTAATTTTTTTTTTTTTTTTTTTTTTTTTTTTTTTTTTTTTTTTTTTTTTTTTTTTTTTTTTTTTTTTTTTTTTTTTTTTTTTTTCTTCTTCCCCCATTAAAAGTAATTGCTAGATTACTATAACATGGTTTAAGAGACCAGTACTTGCTTTCAGTCATTTAATGTTTAATTTATATTAGAAATTCATTTAATAAAAAAATTAATAGGAACACTTTCAATTACAATTGGTATAAATCTATGATTAGCCCCACAAATTTCTGAACATTGACCAAAAAATAGACCTGGTCGATTAATAAAAAAATTTGTTTGATTTAATCGACCTGGAGTTCCATCAATTTTTACTCCTAAAGCAGGAATTGTTCAAGAATGAATTACATCTGCAGCAGTAACTAAAATTCGAATCTGAGAATTTATTGGTAATACAATTCGATTATCAACATCTAATAAACGAAAATTATTAATAGTTAATTCATTTGTAGGAATTATATATGAATCAAATTCAATATTTAAAAAATCAGAATATTCATAACTTCAATATCATTGATGACCAATAGATTTTAATGTAATAGAAGGTTCTCTAATTTCATCTAATAAGTATAATAATCGTAATGAAGGAAAGGCAATAAATAGTAAAATAAATGTTGGTAAAATAGTTCAGATTATTTCAATTGTTTGACCATGCAATAAGTATCGGTTACTATAATTATTAAAAAATAATATAATTATTATATAAGATACTATTACGGTAATTATTACTAAAATTAGTATTGTATGATCATGAAAAAAAGTTAATTGTTCTATTAATGGTGAAGCTCTATCTTGTAAATTTAAATTTGCTCATGTTGACATTTTTCTAATAAAAGTAAAATACTTTATATATGAAGCTTAAATCCATTGCACTAATCTGCCATATTAGAAATTAGATAATAATGGTAATTCTGAATAACTATGTTCTGCAGGTGGAATATTTTGGTATCATTCAATTGATGAATTTAATTGTATAGTATAAATTACTTGTCGTTGTTTAATTATTCTTTTTCAAACAATTACTATAAATATAATAATTCCTACTAATGAAATTGTTGAACCAATAGTTGAAATAATATTTCATGTAGTGTAAGCATCTGGGTAGTCTGAATATCGTCGAGGTATTCCAGCTAGACCTAAAAAATGTTGAGGAAAAAACGTTAAATTTACTCCTACAAATATAATAAGAAAATGAGTTTTAAGTCATTTTATATTTAATGTTAATCCTGTAAATAAAGGATATCAGTGAATAAACCCTGCTATAATAGCAAAAACTGCTCCTATTGATAATACGTAGTGAAAATGAGCAACTACATAATATGTATCATGTAAAATAATATCAAGAGATGAGTTAGCTAGAATTACTCCAGTTAGACCTCCTACAGTAAATAAAAATACAAATCCTAATGATCATAAAATTGCTGGGGTATATATAAGTTGTGTACCATGTAAAGTTGCTAATCAACTAAAAACTTTAATACCTGTAGGGATGGCAATAATTATTGTAGCAGATGTAAAATATGCTCGAGTGTCAACATCTATACCTACAGTAAATATATGGTGAGCTCAAACAATAAATCCTAATAAACCAATAGCTAATATTGCGTAAATTATTCCTAAAGATCCAAAAGTTTCTTTTTTTCCACATTCTTGTCTAATAATATGGGAAATTATACCAAATCCTGGTAAAATTAAAATATAAACTTCTGGGTGACCAAAAAATCAAAATAAATGTTGGTATAAAATTGGGTCTCCTCCACCCGCAGGGTCAAAAAATGAAGTATTTAAATTTCGATCAGTTAAAAGTATAGTAATAGCTCCTGCTAATACAGGTAAAGATAAAAGAAGTAATAAAGCTGTAATAACTACTGATCATACAAATAAAGGTATTCGATCATATGAAATTCCATTAGATCGTATATTAATTACAGTTGTAATAAAATTTACTGCCCCTAAAATTGATGATATACCAGCTAAGTGAAGAGAAAAAATAGCTAAATCTACAGAGGCTCCACCATGAGCAATTCTTGCTGAAAGAGGAGGATAAACTGTTCAACCTGTTCCAGCTCCATTTTCAACTATTCTTCTTACTAATAAAAGTGTTAAAGAAGGAGGTAATAATCAAAAACTTATGTTATTTATTCGAGGAAAAGCTATATCGGGAGCTCCTAATATTAAAGGAACTAGTCAATTTCCAAATCCTCCAATTATAATTGGTATTACTATAAAAAAAATTATTACAAAAGCATGAGCAGTAACAATAACATTATAAATTTGATCATCTCCAATTAAAGCTCCGGGGTGTCCAAGTTCAGCACGAATTAATACACTTAGAGAAGTACCTACTATTCCAGCTCAAGTTCCAAATAAAAAATATAAAGTTCCAATATCTTTGTGATTAGTTGAAAATAATCATTGTTGCAATAAATTTTATTGCACAAATTTATTAGATTAAATGGCTGAAATATAGGCGATAGACTGTAAATTTATTTATAAGAATTATTCTTTTTAATCAAAATAAAGCTTTATATTCAATAATGATATTAGATTGCAAATCTAAAGGAATAACAATTAGTTATTAAAGCTTATATAAAACTTAAAAGATTTTCTTATATTTATAACTTTGAAGGCTATTAGTTTTTATTTAACTTAAAGTTTTAAATTAAATAAAATATTAAACTAATAATAAATAATCCAAAAGTTGAAAAAAAAGAAAAATAAAGGTATAAATTTATTATAAAATTATTTCAATAAATTTTATAATTTCAATTATTTTCATAATAATTTAGTATAAAAGCTGTATAACATAATCGTAAATAAAAAAATAATGTTAATAATGTTATAATAATTATTATTGTTATTATAAATAATTGACCATTAAATGTTAAATATTGAATAGTTAATCATTTAGGAATAAAACCTAAAAAAGGAGGGAGTCCTCCTAATGATAATAAATTTAAAAACAAAGAAAATTTTAAATATTTATTTAAAATGAATAAAGAAAATAATTGATTAATATGAAATAATTTAAATATATTAAATAAAAAAATTAAATTAAATGTTAAAAAGGAATAAAATAAAAAATAAGTAATTCACAAAGATTCATTTGAATATATACTTATTAATATTCAACCTAAATGATTAATAGAAGAAAAAGTTATTAATTTACGTAAAGAAGTTTGATTTAATCCTCCTAAAGAACCAATTATAATAGATAATAAAATACATCAAAACAAAATTGATTTAATAATTAAATAAGAAATTAATATTAAAGGGGCAATTTTTTGTCATGTTATTAAAATTAATGAATTTATTCAATTTAAACCTTCTATAACATTAGGAAATCAAAAATGAAAAGGAGCTGTTCCTCTTTTTATCAATAAAGCAGATAAGATTATTATAGAAATAAAATTATTATTCTGAGATAATTGATTTATAAAATTATTTTGATATAAAAATAAAATAGAAGAAAATAATAAAATAGAAGAAGCTAAAGCTTGGGTTAAAAAATATTTTAATGATGCTTCATTTGATATTAAGTTATTATCTCTTATAAGGGGAATAAAAGATAATAAATTAATTTCTAATCCTATTCAAGCACCTAATCAAGAATTTGCTGAAATAGTAATTATTACTCTTATTATTAAAATAAAAATAAATAAAATTTTAGATGAATTATTAAAAATTAAAAAGAAAAGGATTAAAACCTTTATAAGTGGGGTATGAACCCAATAGCTTAATTAGCTTATCTTTTTATTTAATAAGAATTATATATAATATATTATATATGTATATATAAATATATATTTTAGTGTATGATGCACATAAGTTTTTGATACTTTTAGTAATGGTTTAATTCCATTAAATATAATGAATATAATAATAATTATATGATTTACTCTATCAAAGTAATCCTTTTGTCAGGCAATTCATT